AAAAATAAAATTCAATGAGGATTTGGTTTATCCCACACGTACCCGTCATGGGCATCCTGCTTTTCTATGTTCTATAGACTTGTATGTAACTATTGAGACTCGGGATATTATCCATAATGTGAATATTCCACCAAAAAGTTTGATTTTAGTTCAAAATGATCAATATGTAGAATCAGAACAAGTGATTGCTGAGATTCGTGCCGGAACGTCTACTTTTCGTTTTAAAGAGAAGGTACGAAAACATATTTATTCTGAATCAGAGGGAGAAATGCACTGGAGTACCGATGTCCACCATGCATCTGAATATATACATGGTAATGTTCATCTATTACCAAAAACAAGTCATTTATGGATATTAGCAGGAGGTCCGCGCGGATCCAGTATAGTGTCTTTTTCACTCCACAAAGATCAAGATCAAATGAATGTTCATTCTTTTTCTTTCGAAGAAAGATATATCTTTGACCTCTCAATGACTAATCATCAAGTAAGACATAAATTGTTGGATACTTCTGGTAAAAAAGATAGGGAAATTCTTGACTATTCAAGACCTGATCGAATCATATCCAATGGTCATTGGAATTTCATATATCCTTCTATTCTCCAAGAAAATTCTGATTTCTTGGCGAAAAAACGAAGAAATAGATTCATTATCCCATTACAATATGATCAAGAACGAGATAAAGAACTAATGCCCTGTTTTGGTATTTCGATTGAAATACCCATAAATGGTATTTTACGTAGAAATAGTATTCTTGCTTATTTTGATGATCCACGATACAGAAGAAATAGTTCAGGAATTACTAAATATGGGACCATAGAGGTAGATTCAATCATAAAAAAAGAGGATTTGATTGAGTATCGAGGAGCAAAAGAATTTAGTCCGAAATACCAGAAAGTAGATCGGTTTTTTTTCATTCTCGAAGAAGTGCATATCTTACCCGGATCTTCGTTCATAATGGTCCGGAACAATAGTATCATTGGAGTAGATACACAACTCGCTTTAAATACAAGAAGCCGGGTAGGCGGATTAGTCCGAGTGGAGAGAAAAAAAAAAAGTATTGAACTGAAAATCTTTTCTGGAGATATTCATTTTCCTGGAGAAACAGATAAGATATCCAGGCACAGCGGCATTTTGATACCACCAGAGACGGAAAAAAAAAATTCTAAGAAATCAAAAAAATTGAAAAATTGGATCTATGTCCAACGGATCACACCCACCAAGAAAAAGTATTTTGTTTCGGTTCGGTCCGTAGTCACATATGAAATAGCTGATGGGATAAATTTAGCAACACTTTTCCCTCGGGATCTCTTGCAGGAAAAGGATAATGTCCAACTTAGAGTTGTCAATTATATCCTTTATGGAAATGGCAAGTCAATTCGAGGAATTTATCACGCAAGTATTCAATTAGTTCGGACTTGCTTAGTATTGAATTGGGACCAAGAAAAAAATGGTTCTATAGAAGAGGTTCATGCTTCCTTTGTTGAGGTAAGGACAAATGATCTGATTCGCGATTTCATAAGAATTGAGTTAGTCAAGTCCACTATTTCGTATACCGGAAAAAGGTATGATAGGGCAAGTTCCGTATTGATTTCCGATAATGGATTAGATCGCACCAATATCAATCCTTTTTATTCCAAGGCGAAGATTCAATCACTTACCCAACATCAAGGAACTATTGGTATTGGTACGTTGTTGAATCGAAATAAGGAATGCCAATCTTTGATAATTTTGTCATCATCCAATTGTTCTCGAATTGGTCCATTCAATGGCTCGAAATATAACAATGTGACAAAAGAATCAGATCCCATAATCCAAATTAGGGATTTGCTGGGTCCCTTAGGGACTATTGTCCCTAAAATAGCGAATTTTTTTTCATCTTACTATTTAATAACTCATAATCATATCTTGTTAAAGAAATATTTGCTACTTGACAATTTTAAACAGACTTTCCAAGTACTTAAATACTGTTTAATAGATGAAAATAGGAGGATTTATAATCCCGATCCATGCAGTAACATAATTTTGAATCCATTCCATTTGAATTGGTGCTTTCTCCATCACGATTATTGTGAAGAGACATCTACAATAATTAGCCTTGGACAATTTATTTGTGAAAATGTATGTCTATTCAAATACGAATCACACGTAAAAAAATCTGGTCAAATTTTAATTGTTCATGTTGACTCCTTAGTTATAAGATCAGCTAAACCCTATTTGGCCACTCCAGGAGCAACTGTTCATAGCCATTATGGAGAAATCCTTTACGAAGGAGATACATTAGTTACATTTATATATGAAAAATCGAGATCTGGTGACATAACGCAAGGTCTTCCAAAAGTGGAACAAATCTTAGAAGTGCGTTCGATTGATTCAATATCGATGAACCTAGAAAGGAGAGTTGAAGGTTGGAACGAACGTATACAAAGAATTCTTGGAATCCCCTGGGGATTCTTGATTGGAGCTGAGCTAACCATAGCCCAAAGTCGTATCTCTTTGGTTAATAAGATCCAAAAGGTTTATCGATCCCAGGGGGTACAGATCCATAATAGACATATAGAAATTATTGTACGTCAAGTAACATCAAAAGTGTTGGTTTCAGAAGATGGAATGTCTAATGTTTTTTTACCTGGAGAATTAATCGGCTTTTTGCGAGCGGAACGAGCAGGGCGTGCTTTGGACGAAGCGATCTGTTATCGGGCAATCTTATTGGGAATAACGAGGGCATCTCTAAATACTCAAAGTTTCATATCCGAAGCAAGTTTTCAAGAAACCGCTCGAGTTTTAGCAAAAGCCGCTCTACGAGGTCGTATTGATTGGTTGAAAGGCCTGAAAGAGAACGTTGTTCTGGGGGGGATTATACCTGTTGGTACCGGATTCCAAAAATTAGTACATCCTTCAAGGCAAGACAAGAACATTCATTTGGAAATCAAAAGAAAGAATCTATTCGAGTTGGAAATAAGAGATATTTTGTTACACCATAGAGAATTATTTTGTTCTTACGTCCAAAACAATTTCCATGAGACAAATTTCCATGAGACATCAGAACAATCATTTACACGATTTAATGATTCCTAAGAGCAGATTCTTTACTTTCACTTTAACTATCTTTCAATTATCTGGTCCGATTATTGATTTGGTAAAAAATAAAAAAAATAAGTAATTAAATTGGTAATAAATAAAATAAGTAATTAAAAGAAATTAATGGTTTGGGTCGTGTATCAACGGTCAATCCCCCGTAGAAGGTTCCATCGGAACAATTATTTATTTCAGGGTACCTCGTCTCTTTGTTAAAAAAAAGGAAGTCTGGGGAAAAATGACAAGAAGATATTGGAACATCAATTTGGAAGAGATGATGGAAGCAGGAGTTCATTTTGGTCATGGTACTAAGAAATGGAATCCTAGAATGGCCCCTTATATCTCTGCAAAGCGTAAAGGTATTCATATTACAAATCTCACTAGAACTGCTCGTTTTTTATCAGAAACCTGTGATTTAGTTTTTGATGCAGCAAGTAGGGGAAAAAACTTCTTAATCGTTGGTACAAAAAATAAAGCAGCGGATTCAGTAGCATCAGCTGCAATAAGGGCTCGGTGTCATTATATTAATAAAAAATGGCTTGGTGGTATGTTAACGAATTGGTCCACTACGGAAACGAGACTTCACAAGTTCAGGGACTTAAGAGCAGAACAAAAGATGGGGAAACTCAACTGTCTCTCCAAAAGAGATGCAGCAATGTTGAAGAGAAAATTATCTACCTTGCAAACATATCTCGGTGGGATCAAATATATGACGGGGTTGCCTGATATTGTGATCATCGTTGATCAGCAAGAAGAATATACGGCTCTTCGAGAATGTGTCATTTTGGGGATTCCGACAATTTGTTTAATCGATACAAATTGTGACCCAGATCTCGCAGATATTTCGATTCCAGCAAACGATGACGCTATAGCTTCAATACGATTGATTCTTAACAAATTAGTATCTGCAATTTGTGAGGGTCGTTCTACCTATATAAGAAATCGTTGATTATCATTAAGAATAATATTAAGAATAATAAGATTAGTTAATTATTTGGTAACTCCATAGATTTATTGGATCGGTTACTATTTTTGAATTTTTAAAAAGAGATAAAAAAAGTACTGGGGATATTGATATTATGTTATGATGTTATGTAATTTCTTGGTATCGTAAATAAAATATACGATTAATGATTCAAGTTAGTGAGTTGATAAATAGATGGTTGAATCAAAATAATTCCTTTTTTGAAGTTCAATTTCTGTCAGAGGACAATATGAATGTTATACCATGTTCCATTAAAACACTCAAAGGGTTATACGATATATCGGGTGTAGAAGTAGGCCAACATTTCTATTGGCAAATAGGAGGTTTACAAATCCATGCCCAAGTACTTATCACTTCTTGGGTCGTAATTGCTATCTTATTAGGTTCAGTCATCATAGCTGTTCGGAATCCACAAACCATTCCGACCGACGGTCAGAATTTCTTCGAATATGTCCTTGAATTTATTCGAGATTTGAGCAAAACTCAGATTGGAGAAGAATATGGTCCTTGGGTTCCCTTTATTGGAACTATGTTCTTATTTATTTTTGTTTCTAACTGGTCAGGTGCTCTTTTACCTTGGAAAATCATACAATTACCTCATGGGGAGTTAGCTGCGCCTACGAATGATATAAATACTACTGTTGCTTTAGCTTTACCCACGTCAGCGGCATATTTTTATGCCGGTCTTAGCAAAAAAGGATTGGGTTATTTCGGGAAATACATTCAACCAACCCCAATACTTTTACCAATTAACATCCTAGAAGATTTCACAAAACCTTTATCTCTTAGTTTTCGACTTTTCGGGAATATATTGGCTGATGAATTAGTAGTTGTTGTTCTTGTTTCTTTAGTCCCTTCAGTAGTTCCTATACCTGTTATGCTTCTTGGATTATTTACAAGTGGTATTCAAGCTCTTATTTTTGCAACGTTAGCCGCGGCTTATATAGGTGAATCCATGGAGGGTCATCATTGACTAGTTTTCGAAATAGTCTTTTTTAAACTTATCCCCATTCATGCATGATTCGAGATAATCCACTTGGTTGGGGAACATAATAGATACAAATACAAATATGTATGAATATACGACCTAGAGTCGTAGGAAAAAAGATAGACGATATTGCGGAATTGTAAAAAAAAAAGATGGGTTGGGGAGGTCACACTAGATGTATGTAATCTCTATAAGTCCAGCCCCTGTGTCTGTTTCGAGGAATGATTCTAGAATCCGATTCAATATAAAATGTGGGTGGTTTACGTTATGGAAGAAACAAATGTATATGTGATATTAGATATTTACTAGTTATATAGGACTATTCCTAATATATATCTAATATATATATATATATATATATATATATATATATTATTGATTGATTTAATTGCGATTTGATTGCGGTTCACTGCATTTATATAGTTCCAATATAAGTCCTTCTGTTTCGTCTGTGATTGTGGATTGAATGAAATGCAAAAAAGAGATGAACTCAAGGATAGTATCTAGAAGAAAAAAGAAAGGAAAGAAGAATTAAATGAAAGAAGAATTAAATGAAAGAATGGTTCGAAACAAAGAAATGCAATAACTAGAACCGTATACATATGTATTTACAAAAACTCCATTATGGGTAGAAACTCAAAATGAGATATCGAAATAGTTCTGACGATTCAGTAATATTATCATTTCAATTCGGAGTTTTTAGTTATTTCGACCCGATAGATCTTAATCAGATAGATCTTAATGATAAAATCTTAATGAAAAAAAAATGATAAAAAAAATGAAGTAAAAATTCATTGGTTGATTGTATCATTAACCATTTTTTTTTTTGGTGCGAGGAACTTACCATGAATCCACTGATTTCTGCCGCTTCCGTTATTGCTGCTGGATTGGCCGTAGGGCTTGCTTCTATTGGACCTGGAGTTGGTCAAGGTACTGCTGCAGGTCAAGCTGTAGAAGGTATTGCGAGACAACCAGAAGCAGAGGGTAAAATACGAGGTACTTTATTGCTTAGTCTAGCTTTTATGGAAGCTTTAACAATTTATGGACTGGTCGTGGCGTTAGCGCTTTTGTTTGCGAATCCTTTTGTTTAATCCTAGAAATGTAAAAAAGTACCTTACATACTATACTTTTTTTCTGATTTTTTTAATTTAACTCGCTATACTTTTTTCTTATTTTATTAACTCAGAATTGCTGTTTGCTTCTTCTAATTATATCAACGCTTTACTCCTACAATTATTTATTTGTTGAGACAATACCCCAGGAAAGGAAGGACTGTTTTGAGGATGAGTAATTACTGGATCCGCTCGTTTTCTTCCTTCGCGTACTTAGTTTAGTACAATAGAAACCTTTTTTTTACTTTTTTTAGGAATCGTTTCAACAAAGTAGATATTTCACAATTGACATGAGACCCAAGACTTAACCTAATAAGTATTTTATTGGATTGGAAACTTCAAGTAAGAAATTTCAAAATTATCAAATTAAATTACTAGATTTAATCTACTCCCATTAAAAAAAAAAATGGAAATAAAATTTATATAAAAAAAAATCGATCAAAAAAGGGACGACGAAGTGATACAAAAAGAACTCTGTTCTTTCTTAGTCCTATCTATAAGAGGAGAGCATATGAAAAATGTAACCGATTCTTTCCTTTCCTTGGGGCACTGGCCATCCGCCGGGAGTTTCGGGTTTAATACCGATATTTTAGCAACAAATCCAATAAATCTAAGTGTAGTGCTTGGTGTATTGATTTTTTTTGGAAAGGGAGTGTGTGCGAGTTGTGTATTTCAAAAATAGGTCGGATCCATCCGATTGCACTTTATTTATGGTATTTTATTCATTTTATAGGATAAATAGGAAAAAAAGTGAACGATCTCAACGAATTATTTCTGAATAAATTAAGAAATCATATGTAAGAACCATAGCATTTCGTGACTTATTGGTAAATTTGATTCTCTATCAACCAATAATGTGAGACCATTAACATGGTTAAAGCTAAACTGTTTGAAGTCCAGGCAAAACATGGTACTCTTTCTACCGGTACTAACGTACCGAAATGGTTTAAAAATGAATAGTTGGTAATTTATCTGATATAGAACACTCATATCGATAAAATGATTTGAACCATTTATTAAAAAAATGGGCATCTTGCTCTTTTTTTTTCCAATGCCGAATCGACGACCTACGTAAAAAAAAATAGGAATTTTTGGATTTGAAGGAAAGGAAAAAAGGAAATAAAAAAAAATATAGAAATAAAATAAATTGTAAATTTCAATTTTAAATTAAATAAAGAACAAATACAAATAAAGAAAGAACTTTGCTGACAATTATAGATTTTTGTCTGGTCGGAAGAGTCCTTCTAATATTCTGGTCTTATATCAGTTTCGATGTTTTTGAATATAAACAGAAAAGAGAGGGTAGGCTCATTACATTAAAAAAAAAGATATGGGAATG